AGTAAAATGAATGCTCGGATAATTGGTTTATATGGATCTTTTCTGGTTGAAACCAAACATAAAAATGACATTGCCATAAATGGATAAGATAGTATTTCCATTTATTCATCAAAAAGGGCATATTCTTTGAAGCCAGAATGGATTTTCCTTGATATCTAACATAATGAATGAAAGGGTCCTTGAAGAACCATAGGGTGGACGGAAAATCTTTATCAAAGACTTCTACAAAATGTTCTATTTTTGCATAGAAATAGATTCGCTCAAAAAGGATTCCAGAAGATGTTAATCGTAAATAAGAAGATTTGTTACGGAGAAAAAGAAAGATAGATTCGTATTCACATACATAAAAATTATATAGGAACAGGAATAATCTTGGATTTTTTTTTGAAAAAGTAGAAATCCATTTTTTTTGAGTAATAAGACTATTCCAATTAAAATACTCATAAAGAAAAAGCCTTAATAAATGAAAAGAAGAGGCATCTTTCACCCAGTATCGAAGGGTTTGAATCAAGATTTCCAGATGGATAGGGTAGGGTATTCGTACATCTGACACATAATTTAAATATGGAACTTTTTCCTCAAAAAAAGGAAATATTGAATGAATTGATCGTAAATTATAAGATTTTACGATTTCTACCTCCTCTAAGGAAGAGATTAATTGTAGGGAAAATGGAATTTCCACACTGACGGCAAACCCCTCTGATATTATTTGAGAATACAAATTCTTGTTGTACCCCCCAAATGGATTTTTGTTAGAATCATTAGCAGAAATAATCAAATGATTCTGTTGATACATTCGAGTAATTAAACGTTTTACAATTAGTAAACTAGATTTATTGTCATAACCGAGATTTTCCAACAAAATGGAGCTATTTAAACCATGATCATAAGCAAGTGCATAAATATACTCCCGAAAAATAAGTGGGTATAGGAAGTCATGTTGACGAGATCTATCTCGTTCTAAATATACTTGAAATTCCTCCATTTTTGAAATTCGATTTGATTTGGGCCGAGGATCGAGGATTTATTGGGTTATCAAATGATACATAGTGCGATACAGTCAAAACAGGATATTCTATTCTAATAAAAATGGAATAGATACCTAGAAAATAAGTAAGACTCATCAACGGACTCTCTCTACTCGCTTTTTCCATCTAATTGTTTTATGTTCGTTCTAGGATAACAAGATAGTTTAAAATCCTTTATTTTCTCAACCCAATCGCTCTTTTGATTTTGGAAAAAAGATATTTATCAATATACTCTTTCTTCTACACATTTATCGCCACCCCATAATATAATGGAGAATAGCTAATAGTTAGGACTCATAACAAAAATCAATAATCCATCCGTGGGAAAAGCTTTTCCCGCATCAAGTACTAATATATTTTTAACGTATAATTAGATGGGGTAATCATTCAAATTCAAAACGAAAGCTCGTTGCTTTTTGTTTCCCTATAATTGGAGCCGCCAAACTCTATCCATTTATTAATTCAACCCAAATGTGAATTTTTTTTGTTCCGAGCCAAGAATTCAAACAAGAATTGGGGCCCGATCCAATAACAATGAAATATTCTTAGAATTCTCCATTGATACGACATGCTGCTTTTTCCATTCATTCCTTTCTGGATCAGTCGTGGTCTTACAAACTCTACCGATAGTATGGACGAATCCGTTGCTTCATAGAAATGTGTAAAAAATTGAGTCGCACTTAAAAGCCGAGTACTCTACCATTGAGTTAGCAACCCTAATCAAATAAACTAAAAAAGAAACTAATAAATAAGAAAATAGGATATGTAGATACAATCACAATCAAAATAAATAAAAAGATTGAATTGGAAAAATATTCCATAAAAAAAAAATAAAAAATGTCGAAGTAGAATCGATTCTGAACATAAAAATGAACAGATTAGATGAAAATACAAAAAATTTTCTCAGATAAAAAAAAGCAAATCACAATTTATAGATCACCTCTTTGTCTCCTAGATTCTAATTATACATTATTTTCATTTTCTTTATTAATTTTTTAGAATTTATCTAAATTTCTTTTTATATTCGAAATTTCTTATTAAATTTTTGATTTTCCTTTATTATTTATATTCTAATACTCAATACTCAATTAAAAAAAAAATTCTTTTCTTGTTTATATCACAGAAAATCCAACGAACCCATCCATTTGATGAAGTAAAAAAATCCTATGCTATGGAACGTGAATAAATGGATCCATTTATTCACGATCGGATTATATTTGTTTGATACACTGTTGTCAATATTAATGTTGAAAAAAGAATACAATAGAGAAAATAAACGAATTAGAAACTGAAATATTCAATAACAAAAAAGAACAAAGAAATACCAATTGAAATCCAATTGAATTTAATTCAATCAAAGTTTGTAAATATAATCAATATAAATAATAAGCTAATACAAAAAAAAAAAAAGATAAAGTAAATAAAAAAACCAAGCAATTATGTTGTATTAACACTACAGAAATAATCGACATAGATACAAAAAAGGCGTATGCAAAAATTAATGAAAAAAATAGAGATCGGGTTTATTCAATCAATAAATATAATAATTCAAAGATATCAAAGATATAATAATATAATCATTCAATCAATATAAAGAGTAAGAAAGCTTAACCTAACCCCCTTTCTTTTTTAAATTGATTCAGAGAATTTCAACAAAAACCACCAATGTATTTATAGACCGAATTAATTCATTTATTACTTCATTTGTCCTTTTTTTGATTTTAGATTATTTATATCCATAAATAAAAAAATCAAAAAAGGGATTTTTTGTAGAAAACAGCCATTCTATGGCAGTAAGAATAAATTCGGTATGAATAGAGCAAGAGAGCGGGGGGGGGGATAAGAGAGAAAAGAGTTATATAAATCTATATACAAGTCATCCACACCCTCTTTTTTTTATGTATTTATTTCATTTCATTTCATTAATTAAATTTCGTTTGTTGATTAGGATAAAGGTCCATAAAAACACCCGCCTTTTTTGAAATATCCTGAACAGTTCCTGTAGGTTGAGCGCCCTTTTCAAGGAAATATAGAATAACAGGAATATTTAAATAGGTTTGATTCTTTATCGGATCATAAAAACCCACTCTCCGAAGATCTCTCCCCTCTCTTCGAGATCGAACATCAATTGCAACGATTCGATAAACGGCTCATTGGGATAGATATAGATAAACAATACACCCCCCCTAGAAACGTATAAGAAGTTTTCTCCTCGTACGGCTCGAGAAAATTAGAAATTATGTCTATGTATAGAATTATGATGTCAAATAGATCCATAAAATAACCAAATCAATTAGACAATTAGACTATGATTTAAATACTTTTTTCTTATTCTTTCCCGAAAAAGAATCACTCGTATTTGCAACCTCATAACTCAAGTTGGATAACTCTCAAATAACAATAACTCAAAGGAAAACCAAACCTTTAGTTAGGTATTTTATTTCATTTATTGAGCGGTCTTTACCCCCCTTTCTTTAGAATCTATTTTTCGTCTTCAGTCTAATATATTTGTTGAGACAATTGAAAATGGTATTTACTTGTTCTATGATCCGTTAGCTTTTCTTTGAATCATTGGGTTTAAACATTACTTCGAGGATCTTTAATCGTTTCAAAAATGGCAGCAACATACCAATTTGTTTTATTTCTTTCCATCAAAGAATCATACAAATAGATGGTCGATTCCCGCAGATCCACTTTTGATCGAAATAGTTTTACCAATTCCAACAATTTTTTTTTAACTTGCTCGAATTGGATCCTTTCGATTTCTATATTGAAAATATACTTACGAAGTTGTTCTAACTTATTAATTTTCACTAACCCTAGAAACTTGCCCCTGAGAAATGAATCAACTCGAGCTCCATCATGTCCTATTTCCATCATCAACCCCTCTCCCTTCCCCCCAAAAATGAATTCGAGTGGAACAGAACAAACGATGTCGAGTCAAGAGCACCCTCATTTCCATATAAAATGGTGGATGTAAGAATCCACGGCTAATCTAATCATGTCTTTCAAGTCGCACGTTGCTTTTTACCACATCGTTTCAAACGAAGTTTTACCATAACATTCCTCTAGTTTGGAGCCGGTATGTAATTGATTCAATTATGAAATCATGAATAGTCATTGATTCAATCGATACATAATAATTCATATTTTTTCTTTCTATATGAATGGCAAATTTATAAAGTAAAGAAGTATCAACAAAAATTCAAATTAACCCGATATTGTAGATTGTAGGAATATAATTTCGATTCTTATTTTTTTTTTAGAAAAAAGGAAATTCGAAATATTCTTAAACTTAAAAATAGAAAAATAAATAGAATTCGAATTTTTAGAAATTATGATTATAATATTTATTAATTATAATATAATAAAAAATAAAAATATATTTATTATTTTTTATTTTTTTTTTATTTATAATAAAAATTTATAATAAAAATAATTAAATTAAAAAATCAAATAGAAAAATAACTTGATTTTATTTATTATTCAATATTAAAATAAATTAATTCAAAAAAAAATGAAAAATGAAATCTATTTAATATTATTTAATATTCGAATTTAATAATAAATTGAATAGTATTCAAAAATATTCAATATTAATTGAATTCAATATTCAATATTAATTGAATATTTAAAATATATTTAAGAATATATGAAATTCGATTTATTTTGATTTCTTTTATATATTTTTATTTAATTATCTATTTCTATTTTTCTATTTAAATTTCGAAATTCTATTGATTTTTATTTCTTTGAATTTCCATTTCTAATCCGAAATTTCGAATTAATTATTTTAATATATTTTTATTAGAATAAGAATAATATGGATTATCCATTTTTAATATACAATAACAACAATAACACGAATAAAAAAAAAGAAGTTCTTTTTGAATCTACATCTTCAAAGTGACTCGATTTCGAGACGAATCATTAAAAAAAAGAAGAATCACATTCTACCCAAGATTATATACTCTTAAACAGATGGTTTCTCAAAAAAGGGCAATCTTTATTCTTTATTTTGATATACAATACAAAATTTGTATTCAGATATGATATATATCATGAATGGATATGCTCTGGGACGGAAGGATTCGAACCTCCGAATAGCGGGACCAAAACCCGTTGCCTTACCGCTTGGCCACGCCCCATTTCGATTTGTATTCGATACTTATAAACACTATTATTGATATTGGTTGTTCGTCAATTCCAGTTCAAATATCTAAATATCTATAGAATAAATTGTTGCTAGAATTTTTATATGTGTAGATATAGAATTAAACTGAAATTATTGATCATTACATAGAATTCAATTAAGATATTGCATGAAAGTATGATTTCTTCTGTTTTTCTATTTCTTTTTTATTTCAGAATGGAAAGATTTTGAATTGGATAAGTTCAAATCAAAGAAGGATTTTTGGGGTCTACTTTCTTTATTCTTTATTTGATTTATCATTTTATTCGTAATTAATTCAACTTTTTTTATTATATTTATATTTATATTCGATTTTTATTATTTAATATTATTTATTAATATTATTATTTCATTTTTTTTTATTTCATTTATATTAATTAATATTAATAGTATAAATCAAAAATGAAATAAATAACAACAAAAAAAGCGAAATTCAAAATATTCAATAACAATAAATTAATAATTCAAATTAATAATTCATTTAGTATAAAATTCAGAATATATTAATAAGAATATTAACTTAATTTAAATGAATTTAACTCAAAAAAAGAAAAAATACAATTATCTTTTATCTTAAAGAAAAAAATGTTTGTTATGCTTAATATCTTTAGTTTGGTCTGTATTTGTATTAACTCTGCCCTTTATTCAAGTAGTTTTTTCTTCGCGAAATTACCTGAAGCCTACGCTTTTTTGAATCCAATTGTAGATATTATGCCAATAATACCTCTACTCTTTTTTCTCTTAGCTTTTGTTTGGCAAGCTGCTGTAAGTTTTCGATGAGATCTTTAATTTGAATACTGTCCTAGAAAAATTCATAATTTTTTCGAAAAAAAGAAATTCGAACATTTTAACAATTTTTAAGATCAGATAAGTCTTATAGCGTGAATCCTCGATTCAAATATGGAAATTTTTTTATAGACAAGAAAAATCTGGACCATCTCATTTCCTCATTCTTACATTTTTTCCATTGAAAAATCCTATTATGAGTCCCCCACCAATATCTAATTCTGGATATGAAAGAAAATCTTTGGTAATAAAGGAATCGACTCTTATTACAAATAAATTTCCAAAAAGTTTTTTCTATTTCTCGAAATCACTTCATTTCTTAGTATTAAAAGAAACATAATGTGTAGTATAGGAGAATCTATTCTCTTTCTTTTTTTTTAATGATCTTGGAGATTGTGTAATGCTTACTCTAAAACTATTTGTTTACACGGTAGTGATATTCTTTGTTTCTCTTTTCATCTTCGGATTCCTATCTAACGATCCAGGACGTAATCCGGGACGTGAAGAATAAAAAATCATATTTTTTTTGTTTTCTGTGTTTTCCTTGCTTGTGCTTGATTTTGAAATATTCTTATTTAACTATTAAATAAGTAAATAAGAATATAGAAAAGTGAATCGTTAATATAAATCAAAAATAAATATGAAAAAAATAAAACAAACAAAGAAAACAAAAGAGGCTCTGCTCTATAAATTCAAAAAAAAAAGGTAAATAAAATACCAAATCATCGACGGAAACGGAAAGAGAGGGATTCGAACCCTCGGTACGAAAAATTCGTACAACGGATTAGCAATCCGACGCTTTAGTCCACTCAGCCATCTCTCCCCAATTGAAAAGGGCCCTTCTTTATTTTATATCTTATCTCTCTTTCTTTTTATATTCTTATTTTTTATTTTTTATTCGAATATTCTATTCTAATTAATAATTAATATTAATATATATATTTATATATTACTAAATTCTATTTATATTATTTATAAATTTATTTTTTTCAGTTAGGATTTCTTTTAATTTTTGAATTTGAATTTCATTTTAGATATTATAGGTATTCGGTATTTAATTAATTATATAAATTATTATATTTTATATAAATTATTATATTATTAATTATTATATTATTGTATTTTATTTATATATTTTTATATATTTTATTCAATTCAGAAAAAAAATCTAAAAAGAATATAAAAAATAATCGAAATTAATAATTAATATATTCTATTATTAGAATTCAAATTAGAATTCAAATATTCTAATAACTAATAAATAAAATAGAAATAACTTGTTTTTCCGCTCGGCCAGGTCAATACCTAGCCGGGCCTTTTTTGTTCCCATGAATCCTGGAAAAATTGATTTATTTGATCTGAAAAAAAAAGACTTGTTATTGAAACAAGATCAAACATAAGAATGTCATTTCTTATTAGTCTTTTTTTTTTCCGGTAAAGTATCTAAAAGATAAAAAAAAAAGAATGGAACTAAAGGTTCTTGCACAATGCATTTTTATGTTATGGCTTAAGTAGTTTTGTCGAGATGTATCTGTCAAAACACCTTTAGCAAAACAAAATACAAAAATGAAATGAGTCCTCCTTTCTTAATTTCATTAGATCCCCTTACGAAACACGTCAACACTCTAATTTTCATGATTCTTTTATGATCCTATTTGTGATTCCTTTGTTGGACAAAAGATCCATTTATATACAATAATCGCATTGGAGCGGGTATAGTTTAGTGGTAAAAGTGCGATTCGTTCTATGGATCCCTTACTAGTTAAGGGATCCCTCGTTTGATTCATATTCCGATCAAAAACTTTATTTCTTATCTTAAAAGGGTTTAATCCTTTACCTCTTAACGAACGATTCGAGGAATAATATACATTATTGTAATTTGTATTCAAGAAGAATCAATTGGAAATTGACAAATTGAATTATGAAATTACAAAACATAAGGTTTTTGAATTGGATCAATACTCCCAATTTTTTGAGTATGAGTAAAGGATCCATGGAGAAAGATATAGAAAGTTTATTTCTAATCGTAACTAAATCTTCAATTTTTTTTATTTGTATAGGAGAGATTGAAGCAAAATGGCTATTAAACGATTACTTTAGTTTACTAGAGACATCGACATATTTATTTTAGCTCGATGGAAATAAAGTGCTTTTCCTAAGGATTCTCTTAAATAGAAATAGAGAACGAAGTAACTAGAAAAAAGAATTATTAGAATCCTCCTCTTCTAGAGGGATCATCTAAAAAGCGGGATGTTTTGAATGCATTCAGACAGAAAGGCTGACATAGATATTATGGATCGAATTTTTTTGTTTACGTCTTCCATTTGTTAATCTCTTCCATAAAGGAGCCGAATGAAACCAAAGTTTCACGTTCGGTTTTGAATTAGAGACGTTAAAAATGATGAATCAACGTCGACTATAACCCCTAGCCTTCCAAGCTAACGATGCGGGTTCGATTCCCGCTACCCGCTTCTATTATATATCTATCTATTCTATTCGAATCTCTATTTTTATATTCTAGAATTAATCTAGAATAAATTCATTTTTGATTTAGTTTAGTTTATATAATTATATTAATATTTGGAATATTTCAAAATTTTTATTAATATTTATTAATATTTAACTAATTCATTTTTATATTCTATATATTCTATAATGATTTATATAATGATAATGAATTTTCATAATGAATTTTAATGAATTTGTTAATATATAACTAATTCATTTATAATTCATTTAGTTATTTCGTTTTTAACTTTTAACTAACAAATAAAAAAAGAAAAATAACTAGAATTCGAAAAAGAAATTATTTAGTAAATTTTTTAGTATAGAATTCTTTAATTCATTCTAATTAATTAATCTAATTAATGGAAAAATCGAAATTCAATTTAATGAGAAATTGAATACACAATCCCCGGATCACATATTCTTTTTTCCGAATAGAACAATAAAAAAAATTGTAATGAAAAGAAAAGCGTCCATTGTCTAATGGATAGGACAGAGGTCTTCTAAACCTTTGGTATAGGTTCAAATCCTATTGGACGCAAATTTTTTGCATTTTTGCATATATATTTGATTTCTCTATTTCTATGTCAAGAAAAAGATTTTGAATGATTTGAATTTAACAAGAGACACTTAGACTTTTAGAGTAATAACTTAACTTATATACATAAGTTATATACAATTTTTATCTTGACCCTCTATTTTTTATAGAATCTTCTAAAATCGTGGATTTCTTTAAATAGAAAAATAGATTAAAAAAGGATAATTAATAATTTAAAATTAATATAAATAAAAATCTTTCGAAATTCAAATATTCAATATCAATATATTAATTAGAAAAATGGATTCTATATTAATTCTAATTATATTATTATATTAATGAAATATATATATATAATTCAATTGAATTTATATAATTATGAAATTAATAAATAATAAAATCAAATTCTATATTATAAATATCCAATTTCACATTAAATCTTTAATAATATTAATAATAATAGTAATATTTTAGAATTTGATTTTATTTAATAATTAATAATAGAGATTTTCAATATCAAAAAAGAAATATAAAATAAATAGAAAGTTATTAAATTAAATCAATTTTCTTGTTCCTGAAGTAAAAAGAGTTCCATCTGTTCCTGAATAGCTTCTTTCAAAAGGTCTTCTGCTTCCCGAGTGAATGTCTTGGTAGAAGATATGATTTCTTGGAATTGAGGTTTATTACTTTTTAAGTAAGCACGTAACTCAACAAGAAATTTCCTTACCTGTCCAATTTCTAATGAATCAAGATAACCATTCGTTCCGGTATAAATAGTTATTATCTGTTCTTCCACAGTGAGAGGGGCTGATTGGGATTGTTTGAGCAACTCGCGCAATCGTTGACCTCTTGCCAATTGATTTTGAGTAGCTTTATCGAGATCAGAAGCAAATTGTGCAAAAGCTTCTAATTCTGCGAATTGTGCCAATTCTAATTTTAATTTACCAGCTA